CCTTTCCACAACCACTAATTCGATTTTCCGTGGGGCTATCCAATCGAATTCAGGACCCGGTAATTAAACACTACATTAGTAGTGGAAGGGAATCAATAAATCTTTATATGAGAGCCCTTCCACCATTCATCTGTCCTTGAATCCTAGAGGCAAGGATTTAGAGCACTTTAGCTTTCGAGAGCCAAACTTCCAGATGTTTCGAACCAAGCAAGCAAGTCTCAAGAGTCCTTTTACTTTGTTTGCTTCTGCTGGGGAAAAATTCAGCGAGTTATGTCAGCAAAACGAAATAAGAGATTTCGAGTTTTTTCTTGATCAGGCGACACCCGGATTTGAACTGGGGAAAAAGGATTTGCAGTCCCCCGCCTTACCGCTCGGCCATGCCGCCAAAATGTATGATACCCTACAAAATAGATGAAAAAAGTCTCCCTTTGTTTGCGTCGAGTGGGGGATTCCGAAACTTCTTTTTTTATTGGACTTGCATCTTGAATCCCGTTTTCTTAAATTTAACCCCTGCCCGAAAAGAAAAAAATCCTTCGTTTTTTGGATTGGATCCATCCCTTCGGTTGTATGTATAGTATCTCAAAAACGAAATATCTAAAAATTTTCCCTCTCTTTTTTATATTGATATTGAAAAATTGAAAAACCAAATGTGGTTTTTCAGTCCCAAAAGCCAAAATTTAGGACAAATTGGAACCATTAACTATTAAATGGGACTGTAAATTCATGAACGATTCTTGGATTTGAATCCAAAATTGTCTTTTCTTAATCCTAATTCTAATTATATAAGAAAATCCAAATTGATACATAACTAATCAGTATTGATTCTTTTCCATAAAAAAAAATCCTTTCCAATTTCCATTATAACAGCAAATAGAAGTATATGTAAACCCCAGAACATAAATTGTTATACAAATATCTAATTGGATATCATATCTATATATGATGACTATAGAGAATTATTAGTAAATTGTAGTGCTTCAATTTTTCATTCAATAGATGGAATAGAAAATGGAAATTTTGATATAGCATAGCACGCGCTGTCCCGAATAGAACTTAAATAAAGGAGGAAACATAGATAGCTATCTACACATGGTTAATAAATACAAACTTTATTACTATGTTACGCCCTTCAATCGTATTCTACTAAAAAAAGAAAAAAAGGTAAAATAAAAGTATCTCTCTTTTATGCGAATCATTTGTTGAACAATAGAATCCGTGAAAAAGTTAAGTGCTAAAAAAATATCAACTCTATATTTTTGATGATTATAATGTCTTTATATCATCGAACAGATGAAATCCGAATCCATTTCTTTTTCTGGTACCCAATCGGATTAGAGTATGTAATATCATAATAATGGTAGAAATGGAATCACTTTTTTTTTGATATTCTATCCAAAACTCCATAAGCCTAAGTGGCATTTATTAATTCCTTTCGATTTTCTATCTGTTCCAAATTCCAATTTGAATATAAAATTGTCTTTATTCCTCCGTTCATATGCATTTCATACATTCCATATACGGGGTGAGTCAAATTTCATGCGATTCAGTAAACAAAATAGAAATTCCATCATTGCTAAATCAATCCATATGATTTGATGAAGAATGGTTCAATAATGGAATTTTTTGAGAAAAGGGAAATTCAAAATGCTCGGGGATGGAAATGAGGGAATGTCTACAATACCTGGGTTTAATCAGATACAATTTGAAGGATTTTGTAGATTCATTGATCAGGGCTTAACAGAAGAACTTTATAAGTTTCCAAAAATTGAAGATACAGATCAAGAAATTGAATTTCAATTATTTGTGGAAACATATCAATTGGTAGAACCTTTGATAAAAGAAAGAGATGCTGTATATGAATCACTCACATATTCTTCTGAATTATATGTATCCGCGGGATTAATTTGGAAAACCAGTAGGGATATGCAAGAACAAACTCTTTTTATTGGAAACATTCCTTTAATGAATTCCCTGGGAACTTCTATAGTAAATGGAATATACAGAATTGTGATCAATCAAATATTGCAAAGTCCCGGTATCTATTACCGGTCAGAATTGGACCATAACGGAATTTCGGTCTATACCGGGACCATAATATCAGATTGGGGAGGAAGATTAGAATTAGAGATTGATCGAAAAGCAAGGATATGGGCTCGTGTGAGTAGGAAACAGAAAATATCTATTCTAGTTCTATCATCAGCTATGGGTTCGAATCTAAGAGAAATTCTAGAGAATGTTTGCTATCCTGAGATTTTCTTGTCTTTCCTGAATGAGAAAGAGAAAAAAAAAATTGGGTCAAAAGAAAATGCCATTTTGGAGTTTTATCAACAATTTGCTTGTGTAGGCGGAGATCCGGTATTTTCTGAATCCTTATGTAAGGAATTACAAAAAAAATTCTTTCAACAAAGATGTGAATTAGGAAGGATTGGTCGACGAAATATGAATCGGAGACTAAATCTTGATATACCTCAGAACAATACATTTTTGTTACCGCGAGATA